GCAGGGCGTATCGACGGAAAGGAAATAGCACGTGTCGAATGGATCAGAGAAGGTAGGGTTCCCCTACAAACCATTCGAGCCAAAATTGATTATTGTTCCTATACAGTTCGAACTATCTATGGGGCATTAGGAATCAAAATTTGGATATTTGCAGACGAGGAATAATGGGCCTTTCGTTGTCTTTCTGTTCCATCCATCCGGCAATTGAATAAAAAATCACAAACTCGTTCATTTTTTTCCGTTCAATCAAAAAAATGAGAATTTTTTCGAATTCTTAATTCTATAGGGTTGAATAACAATTCGATTGACTCCATCTCCATATAATTGCTATGCTTAGTGTGTGACTCGTTGGTTTTTTATTTAGAGTTAGGTTAGGATTAAAAAACAAAGGGCCATCCCCTAGTATGAACTAATAACTATATAACTAATAACCAGCTCATTGCTTCGTATTATCTGGATCCAAGGAACCAGTCGCTATATGATGTATTGATCATATTGTTGTAGCAACTGAAGCATTTTTTTTTACATAAAAGAAAAATCAATCTATAAGGTTGTGAAGCAAAAACAAAGGGATATGGATAAATGGAGGGGTGAGAGAAAGAAAGAAAAAGAATAGCAATGATATATGATTCCAATATGTATGGTCTATGAACTATCTTATAAAAGGCAATGTAATAAAGCATTAATGTATTCGTCCATAATTAATAATTAGATTCGATGAATATGAATACAATTTATACGAAAAATAAAAAAGAATAAAGAGCGCCGAGTCAATAAAGACTGAGAAGATTGATTCAGGAACAAATTTGATTAGGAGCTCCATTGCAGAGTTCGGGCCTAGTCATTAATCGAGAAGCGATGGGAACGACAGAACCTGTGACTGAGGAAGATTCCCTTGAAAACGAATCCTAATGATTCATTGGGTGGGATGGCGGAACGAGCCAAGAACCAATTCATTTATTCTGATAGGTCATGGAACGCCCCTACGAATGAAAGGGATGTTGAAAGAGCAAATATTCGCCCGCGAAAGCCTTACTGGATTGCTAAGTTTTGGGCAATTCAATAAAAATATATAAAATAAAGGTCAAAATAAATGAAGATTCATTAATTATAAAATGGAATTTATCATTTTATTTTATTCCTACGTGTACGTGACAGATTATATCTCAAAAAATTCCATGATTCATTATTCATTCAATTCAAAATATATACAATATTATTTAATCGTTTCATTCGCGAGGAGCTGGATGAGAAGAAACTCTCATGTCCAGTTCTGCAGTAGAGATGGCATTGAGAAACAACCATCAACTATAACCCCAAAAGAACCAGATTTCGTAAACAACATAGAGGAAGAATGAAGGGAATATCTTATCGAGGCAATCGAATTTGTTTCGGCGGATACGCCCTTCAGGCACTTGAACCCGCTTGGATCACATCTAGACAAATAGAAGCGGGGCGACGAGCCATGGCACGATATGCGCGTCGTGGTGGAAAAATATGGGTACGTATATTTCCAGACAAACCTGTTACAGTAAGGCCTACCGAAACACGTATGGGTTCGGGGAAAGGATCTCCCGAATATTGGGTATCCGTCGTTAAACCGGGTCGAATACTTTATGAAATGGGTGGAGTATCAGAAATTGTAGCCAGAGAAGCTATTTCTATAGCTGCGTCCAAAATGCCTATACGAACTCAATTCGTTATTGCGGGATAGGGATATGGAACGAAAGGAAAGGGGCCTTGTGATGAAAAAACCGCAGTTTTTTTATTTCTGGACAAACAATCTTTCTTCTTTTTTTCTTCGCCCTTTAGTTAGTTAGCATTGAAAGAAAAAAGAGAAAAATAATAAGAATGATATGATTCAACCTCAGACCTATTTAAATGTAGCGGACAACAGCGGGGCTAGAGAATTAATGTGTATTCGAATCATAGGAGCTAGTAATCGCCGATATGCTCATATTGGTGACGTTATTGTTGCTGTAATCAAAGAAGCAGTTCCCAATATGCCTCTACAAAGATCAGAAGTGATCAGAGCTGTAATTGTACGTACATGTAAAGAACTCAAACGTGACAATGGTATGATAATACAATATGATGACAATGCAGCAGTTGTCATTGATCAAGAAGGAAATCCCAAAGGAACTCGAGTTTTTGGTGCGATCGCTCGGGAATTGAGACAGTTGAATTTTACTAAAATAGTCTCATTAGCTCCTGAGGTATTATAAATAGATTCTAAATAAATACTAATAGATGAAAACATAATAAAACATAAAAAAAGGGAGGTTCATAGTAAGATATCTGAACTGAATTAGATTCCATTAATTAGTAGAATGCATTAGTAGATTGTTTCTCACGCATATACCTTTAATAATTCATGAAAAAAAAAGAGTAGAGCATGCTGATTATATAAAAACCCGGAGGCACCAATAATTATAGTTCATCATGGGTAGGGACACTATTGCCGAAATAATAACTTCTATACGAAATGCTGACATGGATAAAAAAGGAACGGTTCGAATAGCATCTACAAATATCACTGAAAACATTGTTAAAATACTTCTACGCGAAGGCTTTATCGAAAATGTGAGAAAACATCGAGTAAGCAAGAAATATTTCTTGGTTTCAACTCTGCGACATAGAAGGAATAGAAAAGGGCCATATAGAACTGTTTTAAAACGTATCAGCCGACCCGGCCTACGAATCTATTCCAACCATCAACGAATTCCTAGGATTTTAGGAGGAATGGGTATTGTAATTCTTTCGACTTCTCGAGGTATAATGACAGACCGAGAGGCTCGACTAGAAGGAATCGGGGGAGAAATTTTGTTATATATATGGTGATCTTTATGATCTACGAATTGCATCCGTAGGAAAACTTCCTATTTTTTTTTTGAAAAAAGAGGAAGGGTTGTCTAATATCACTCCTACTCCATGAGTTGATAATTAAAGGGGTTACCTGGAATGAAAGAACAAAAATGGATTCATGAAGGTTTAATTACTGAATCACTTTCCAATGGTATGTTTCGGGTTCGTAGTGACTTTTCAACATTCCTCTCGTTCGGATACAATCGGAGGTTCCAAATTTCAAGAGACTTATTTTCTTTTCTTCGAAGGAGTAGATTCAAAATTGAAATAAAATTAAGGAGAAACAAATATGAAAATTAGGGCGTCCGTTCGTAAAATTTGTGAAAAATGTCGACTGATCCGCAGGCGGGGACGAATTATAGTAATTTGTTTCAACCCGAGGCATAAACAGAGACAGGGATAAATTTTTGATTAAAAGAGACTCTCCAAAGGACTCAATACACAAACAAATAAAGGACCCATTTTGACATGAAAATAAAATATACGTATATTTCTGACTCATATTTAGGAGATGATAAAATATGACAAAAACCATAACAAGAATTGGCTCACGTAAGAGTGGGCGCATTAGTTCACGTAAGACTGGACGTCGAATACCAAAAGGGGTTATTCATGTTCAAGCAAGTTTCAACAATACCATTGTAACAATCACAGATATACGGGGTCGGGTTGTTTCTTGGTCCTCCGCCGGTACTTGCGGCTTCAAGGGCACAAGAAGAGGGACGCCGTTTGCTGCCCAAACCGCAGCCGCAAACGCTATTCGTACAGTAGTAGATCAGGGTATGCAACGAGCAGAAGTTATGATAAAGGGTCCTGGTCTTGGAAGAGATGCAGCACTACGAGCCATTCGTAGAAGTGGTATACTATTAAGTTTTGTCAGAGACGTAACCCCTATGCCACATAATGGGTGTAGGCCTCCTAAAAAAAGGCGTATATAGAAATAAGAATTGAGAATTGAACGAATTTCAAGAGAAAGAAATGATTAAATGATCGGATCAAATAATATGACTATGTTTCGAGAAGAAGTAGCAGTATCTACTCGGACACTACAGTGGAAGTGTGTTGAATCAAGAGAAGACAGTAAGCGTTTTTATTATGGACGTTTTATTCTGTCTCCGCTTATGAAAGGTCAAGCTGATACAATAGGCATTGCGATGCGAAGGGCTTTGCTTGGAGAAATAGAAGGAACATGTATTACACGCGCAAAATCTGAAAAGATACCACATGAATATTCTACCATAGAAGGTATTGAAGAATCCGTACATGAAATTTTAATGAATTTGAAAGAAATTGTATTGAAAAGTAATCTGTATGGAACTCGCGACGCATCTATTTGCGTCAAGGGTCCTGGATATGTAACTGCTCAAGACATCATCTCACCACCTTCTGTGGAAATCGTTGATACTACACAGCATATAGCTAGCCTGACGGAACCAATTGATTTTTGTATTGGATTACAAATCGAGAGTAATCGAGGATATCGTATGAAAACACCAAATAACGCTGAAGAAGGAAGTTATCCAATAAATGCTGTATTCATGCCTGTTCGAAATGCAAATCATAGTATTCATTCTTATAGTAATGGGAATGAAAAACAAGAGATACTTTTTCTCGAAATATGGACGAATGGAAGTTTAACTCCTAAAGAAGCACTTTACGAAGCCTCCCGTAATTTGATTGATTTATTTATTCCGTTTCTACATGCAGAAGAACAAGATAAAAATGTAGAGGACAATCAAAATAGGGTTACTTTACCCTTTTTCACTTTTCATGATGGATTGGATAAACTAAGAAAAAAAAAAGAAATCGAATTGAAATGTTTTTTTATTGACCAATTAGAATTGCCTTCGAGGACCTATAATTGCCTCAAAAGGTCCAATATACATACATTATTAGACCTTTTGAATAAGAGTCAAGAAGATCTTATGAAAATGGAACATTTTCGCATAGAAGATGTAAAACAGATATTGGTCATTATACAAAAACATTTCGTAATTGATTTACCTAAGAATAAGTTTTTTATTTGTTGAAGTCTATTGGAATTGGAATGATTTCATCTTTTTTTTTTTGCTTAAATTTATTCAGCACGATCCGTATATTATATTAAATATAGATTCAGAATTAACTGGAATAAA